GAAAGGGGAAGCATTCAAAATTGTAGAGTCTACAGAGGAGCAAACAAAAAGAGAAGAAAAAAAAGAGAAAAACAAAAGAAAGGAGAAAGCGCGAATAGAGATAGCAGAGGCCTGGGATACCATTCCATTTGCGCAAGTAATAAGAGGTTGCATGTTACTAACTCAATCTATTTTTAGAAAATATATTCTATTACCTTCATTCATAATTGCGAAAAATATTGGACGTATATTCCTATTTCAACTTCCTGAATGGTCTGAGGATTTCCAGGAATGGAATAGAGAGATGCATGTTAAATGTACCTATAACGGTGTTCCATTATCCGAAACAGAATTTCCGAAAAATTGGTTGACAGACGGTATTCAGATAAAAATCTTATTTCCTTTCTGTCTGAAACCTTGGCACAAATCGAAACTAGAATTCTCTCAAAAAGATCTAATGAAAAAGAAAAAAGATGCTTTTTCTTTTTTAACAGTTTGGGGAATGGAAGCCGAACTTCCTTTTGGTTCGCCCCGAAAACGACCTTCTTTTTTTAAACCCATTTTTAAGGAATTCGAAAAAAAAATAGGAAAATTTAAAAAGAAGTATTTTCGCGTTCTAATAGGAAAAACAAAATTACTTCGAAAAGTTTCAAAAGAAAGAAAAAAATGGGTTATCAAAAGTGTTATTTTGATAAAAAGAATAATAAAAGAACTTTCAAAAGTCAATCCAATTCTATTATTTCGATTGAGAGAAGTAGAAGTATATGAATCAGGCGAAATTAAAGAAGAAAAAGATTCCATAATAAGCAATCAGATAATTCACGAATCATTTAGTCAAATTACATCTCCGAGTTGGACAAATTCTTCATTGACAGAAAAAAAAATGAAGGATCTGACTGATAGAACAAGTACAATTCGAAATCAAATAGAAAGAATCACAAAAGAGAAAAAAAAAGTAACTCCAAAAATAAATAATCTTAGTCCTAAGAAAACAAGTTATAATGCTAAAAGATTCGAAAAATGGCAAATATTAAAAAGAAGAAATGCTCGAATAATCTGTAAATTACCCCTTTTTTTTAAATTTTGCATTGAAAGAATATACACAGATATATTTTTATCTATCATTAATATTCCCAGAATGAATACAGAACTTTTTCTTGAATCAACAAAAAAAATTATTGATAAATCCATTTACAATAATGAAAGAAAACAAGAAAGAATTAATAAAAAAAAGAAAAATCCAATTCGGTTTATTTCGACTATAAAAAAGTCACTTGATAATATTAGTAATAGTAAAACAAATTTACATATTTTTTATGACTTATCCTACGTGTCACAAGCATATGTATTTTACAAATTATCACAAATCCAAGTTAGTAACTCGTATAAATTAAGATCTGTTCTTCAATATCAAGGAATCCCTTTTTTTCTTAAGCCTGAAATAAAGAATTCTTTTGAAACACAAGGAATGGTTCATTCGAAATTAGGGGATAAGAAACTTCCGAGTTATGAAATGAATCAATGGAAAAACTGGTTGAGAGGACATTATCAATACGATTTATCTCAGATCAGATGGTTTAGATTAATACCAGAAAAATGGCGAAATATAGTTCATCAGCGACGTATAGCTAAAAAGGAAAATTTAAGCAAATGGCATTCATATGAAAAATACCAATTAATTGATTCCAAAAAACAAAAACAATTTGAAGTATATTCATTATATAATCAAAAAGAGAATTTTCAAAAATACTATAGATATGATCTTTTATCATATAAATTTCTTAATTATGAAAATAAAACGGAATGCTTTTTTTATAGATCTCCATTTCAAGGAAATAAAAACCAAGAGATTTCTTATAACACGCCTAAAGAGACCATGCTGAGAAACATCCCTATTAAGAATTATCTAGAAAAGGTCAATATTCTATATATGGAAAAAACGGCCGATAGAAAATATTTTGATTGGAAAATTATCAATTTTTATCTTAGACAAAAAATCGATATTGAGGCTTGGATCATGGTCGATACCAATAGGAATCAAAATACTCAAATTCGTACTAATAATTCTCAAACAATTTCTAAAAAAGATCTTTTTTATCTTATGATTCCAGAAATAAATCCACCAAAGTCTCACAAAGGATTTTTTGATTGGATGGGAATGAATGAAAAAATGCTAAAGCGTCCCATATCGAATCTGGAACTTTGGTTCTTCCCAGAATTTGTGTTACTTTATAATGCATATAAAACGAAACCTTGGTTTATACCAAGCAAATTACTTCTTCCAAATTTGAATAGAAATGAAAATAGTAGTGAAAATAAAAAGATCAATGAAAAGGAAAAGGGAAGTTTTTTGATAGCATCGAATAAAAAGCATCGAAATCAAAAAGAAAAAGAACCCACAAGCCGAGGAGATCTTGGATCCGTTCTCTCACAACAAAAAGATATTGAAGAAAATTATGCAAGAGCAGACATGAAAAAAGGGAAAAAGAAAAAACAATACAAAAGCAACACGGAAGCAGAACTAGATTTCTTCCTGAAACGTTATTTGCTTTTTCAATTGAGATGGGACAATACTTTGAATCAAAGAATGATCAATAATATCAAGGTATATTGTCTCCTGCTTAGACTGATAGATCCAAGAAAAATTACTATATCCTCGATTCAAAAGAGAGAAATGAGTTTGGATATAATGCTGATTCAGAAAAATTTAACTCTTACAGAATTGATGAAAAGGGGAGTACTGATTATAGAACCCATTCGTCTGTCTGGAAAAAAAGATGGACAATTTATTATGTATCAAACCATAGGTATTTCGTTGGTTCATAAGAGTAAGAAAAAAACTAATCAAAAATATCAAGAGCAGAGATATGTTTCTAAGAATAATTTTGATGAAGCTATTTCACCACATCAAAGAATAACTGGAAATAGAGACAAAAATCATTTTGATTTGCTTGTTCCTGAAAATATTTTATCGTTTAGACGTCGTAGAAAATTGAGAATTCTAATTTGTTTCAATTCAAAGAATAGAAATGATATAGATAGAAATCCAGTATTTTGGAATGGAAAGAACGTAAAAAACAGCAGCCAAGTTTCACATGACAATAACCATCTTGATAGAGAGAAAAATCAATTAATGAAATTAAAGCTCTTTCTTTGGCCTAATTATCGGTTAGCAGATTTAGCTTGTATGAATAGTTATTGGTTTGATACCAATAATGGCAGTCGTTTCAGTATATTAAGGATACATCTGTATCCACGATTGAAAATTTGTGGATAATACACTTTATCTATATATCCTATACCCTATATATAATATAGGGTATATGAAAGCAAACAAATACACAGATCACAAGTCTTGTCTCACATTTCATTCTAGTATCCAATATGAAATATGAAATGAATAATGTTTCAATTAGATCTCGAAATGAATCAACAGAACCTTCTTCATTTTAGGTCTAAATTTTTCAATGCGAAAATGGACCAATCCTTTTCTATCGCTATCTAAATCCAATTTGTAATTGAATTGATTGATTTGAATTCAGAAAATTAGGAGTTCAGAAAGGAATTAGGATTAGATTATTGTATATACCACATTCAAATTAATGGCATTATTATTACTGATCGGTAAAATCCATATCTGTAAAAAGGGAAAGGGGAATTTTTTTTATGGTAAAAAATTCATTCATTTCGGTTATTTCTCAAAAAGAAAACGAAGAAAACAGAGGGTCTGTTGAATTTCAAGTATTCAGTTTCACCACTAAGATAAGGAGACTTACTTCACATTTGGAATTGCACAAAAAAGACTCTTCATCTCAGAGAGGTTTGCGGAAAATTTTGGGAAAACGTCAACGACTGCTGGCCTATTTGTCAAAAAGAAATAGAGGACGCTATAAAGAATTAATTGGTGAGTTGGATATTCGAGAGATAAAAACTCGTTAATTTGAAGCGTGATACCATTTGAGCTTAGTCGTTTAAATTTTGATGAACTTCTTTTTACTTTCAGCAATGCACGGAAGAATGACTCGGGAAAAACTTATGATTGCACCAACTACAAGAAAAGACCTCATGATAGTCAATATGGGCCCTCACCACCCATCAATGCATGGTGTTCTTCGACTGATCGTTACTCTCGATGGTGAAGATGTTATTGACTGTGAACCAATATTGGGTTATTTACATAGAGGGATGGAGAAAATTGCGGAAAATCGAACAATTATACAATATTTGCCTTATGTAACGCGTTGGGATTATTTAGCTACTATGTTCACAGAAGCAATAACCGTAAATGGACCCGAACAGCTAGGCAATATTCAAGTACCTAAAAGGGCTAGCTATATCAGAGCTATTATGCTGGAATTGAGTCGTATCGCTTCCCATTTGTTATGGCTTGGCCCTTTTATGGCAGATATTGGGGCACAGACCCCTTTCTTCTATATTTTTCGAGAACGAGAATTGATATATGACCTATTCGAAGCTGCTACCGGTATGCGCATGATGCATAATTATTTTCGTATCGGAGGAGTCGCTGCTGATCTACCTCATGGCTGGATAGATAAATGTTTGGATTTTTGCGATTATTTTTTAACCGGGGTTGCTGAATATCAAAAGCTTATTACACGGAATCCTATTTTTTTAGAACGAGTTGAATGCGTAGGCATTATTGGCGCAGAAGAAGCACTCAATTGGGGTTTATCAGGGCCAATGCTACGAGCTTCCGGAATACAATGGGATCTTCGTAAAGTTGATCGTTATGAGTGTTACGACGAATTTGATTGGGAGATTCAATGGCAAAAAGAAGGGGATTCATTAGCTCGGTATTTAGTACGAATCAGTGAAATGACAGAATCCATAAAAATTATCCAACAGGCTCTGGAAGGAATTCCAGGGGGACCTTATGAGAATTTAGAAATCCGACGCTTTAATAGAATAAAAGACCCTGAATGGAATGATTTTGAATATCGATTTATTAGTAAAAAACCTTCTCCAACTTTTGAATTGTCCAAGCAAGAACTTTATGTAAG